ATTTTCTTGAATATCATTCAAAAGGGTTTCAGATTGTCTCTTATTCCACCAATTAATAGACCATGATTCCATACTTTTTTTAAATGAGAGAGAGCTCCACCAGGTAAAAAATACGAAACATAATAAAGATATAAGAGTAAGAGATAGAATGCGAATAAATACTTTCTTTTTTGTCATTTTTTTATTTAATGAATTGACTGCTCGAATATTTTGATTCTATTACGTCCAAAGTTTTTTGATTCTATTACGTCCAAAGTTTTTTGTTTTTGTTAGGTTAGGCTTTGAATATAATCTATAAATAATACAGAAAGAAATAGAATCAAAGTCCCTCTTAAATGAAGACCAAATAATAAAAAAATAATAATTCTTCATTTCATTTCAATGGGTACACGCAAGAAATAGGCCAATTCTGCAACTTTTTGTTCTATTTCTCGTGGAGTCAAATTATCATCAATATGAATTAATGGAATAGATCCCTGTCCCCTGATTTCCATATAAAGGAAAAAGACAATACGAGTATAAATACCTTCTTTAACTTCGATTCGTATGGCCTGAATATCTTCCATAAGGAATCGGAGAAAGATACGACGATTTTTTCCGGGAAATCCCCAACGAAAAATACAAACTGTTCCTTCTTTTCTATCGAATCGATCATAACCACTACCGATATTCCACGAAATTATGCACCACAAATAGGAACTAATAAAGATACCTGCTATCCCATAGAAGGACACCACGATTCCTTGTGGAAAAAAAAGGATTTGTTGATACGGAAATACAGATCTAAAATTACTATCTAGATAACTACAAATTCCAACCACTAATAATCCTAACGAACCTAAAAAAAGGAAAAAGGCCCAGTAGAAATTAATTTTTTTTCGGGAGCCTGTTATAAGTTCTATCCATATACGGTCTGATCGCCAATTCATACTATATTTAGTTTCATTTTATTTGAATTGATAGAATAATCTCAATTTGACTTTCCTTTTTTGGTTGTTTACGAAGTAACGCTCATCAACTAGCACTTTTATTATATGTATGAACCTTCAAAAAAATGGGATCTCATCTGATTTTATATATTTACATAAAATCACCCCCCCCCCATTTAAAATTCGTATCTAGAGCGTTCGTTCATTAATTCATTTATTCAAACAATGAATGATATTTATGGGATCTCATCTGATTTTATATATTTACATAAAATCACCCCCCCCCCATTTAAAATTCGTATCTAGAGCGTTCGTTCATTAATTCATTTATTCAAACAATGAATGATATTTTGTCCCAGCGAATTTAAACAATCTTGTTTTTTTGTACATGAAGAAATAAAGAAGCCATTGCAAATGCTGGAATTACTAGGCCCACTAAGGGGACAAAAATAGAGGGTAAATTTAGAATTGTCATAGCAACGATACCTCGATTTACTATTTATATTATACCTGTTATTGTGACATTTATTATTATATTTATTATAATTTGTTATATATTATAAAGAATTCGAATACTAAGTATATAGAATAACCTACTAACTAACTGAATCGAAAATTGAGAACTTAATTCTATATCAATTATATGAACGATATGTATGAAAATCTATATTTTGTATGTAGTCTTTTTTTTTCTTCTTTTTTTCGTGTCTTTTATTGTCTTTTAATTTCATTTTAAAAGGATTTATGAATTGATTAATTACCGAAAGATTCGTTCGAATCCGATCCAACCGGGATTTTTAGTAAAACGAAAAGTTCAGGAAGATAGCTATCGAATATAATTAATTATAATACATAATTTAAGAATATAAAGATTCATATTTTGAATCATACATACTCTAAAGAAAAGAACATTAAATTTTTTGATTTATCCCGCCCGTTCTCGCGTAAGAATTTTGTAGATTGCTGATTCTTTTGATTACTTTCTATAAAAAAAAAAATAACTATTTGACTGAATTTTGATTCAAAGGACAAAAAGTGTGGAGTTTCAAAAATTCACTAATAACGTCTTTTAAAAGATTACGTGGTACGATTGGATCAAATAAGCCCTTATGGAATAAATATTCAGACACCTGCGAACCTTCGGGTACTGTCTTATTCAATGTTTGTTCAATTACTCTTTTACCTGCAAATGCAATATAGGCATTTGGTTCGGCAATAATAATATCGCCTAACATACCAAAGCTGGCTGTCACCCCACCAGTAGTGGGAGATGTAAGGATGGATATATAGAATAACTTTTTTTTTGATTGATAATTATATAAAGCAGAAGAGATTTTAGCCATTTGCATCAAGCTCAAACTTCCTTCTTGCATGCGTGCCCCCCCGGACGCACATACTATAATAAGGGGTAGAAATTGGTGGGTCGCATACTCGATCAAACGGGTTATTTTCTCCCCTACTACGGATCCCATACTACCCCCCATAAACTGAAAATCCATGACCCCAACTGCGATGGGAATACCGTTTAGCTGACCTCTGCCCGTTTGAACAGCTTCCGGTAATCCTGTCTT